AATAAAGTGGCTGAGGATAGGCGTTAGATTGTAAATCTAGGAACAAGTTTATACTTCTTTATTAGGCTCTATAGTAAAAATATAATATTAGATTGCAAGTCTGAAGATGTGATAAACACTGGAGCTTGTAGAATTTAAAAGGATAGACTTTTTTTGAAAGCTTTGAAGGCTTTAAGTTTTAATAACTTAAAATTCTAGAGTAGTAAAAAAGGAAAAGGAAGAAAGAACCTAATAAAATTAAATATAATAAAAGCTAAAACTATAAAGTTTTTATATGTAGCTTTAAAGTACTTAAAATTAAGGGTTATAGAAGGATAGATCATTAGGATAAAAGGAATGCAAATACGGATGTAAAAAAACAAGGTAACAAGGGCAGAAGAGAATAAAATTATTAACAATATATATATATTATTATTTATTAGTATTTGAGTTATAATTCATTTAGGAATAAATCCTGTAAAGGGAGGTAGACCTCCTAAAGAGAATAAAGAGATAGGAACTAAAAAAGCAAAGGCGGGTCTTATAAAGTTTGAATTCAGTAATTCGTTAAAGTTAACTGCTCGTAATAATGAGAATAAAAACAGAGTTGTGAATGAAATAACAATATAAAATAGATAGTACGAAAAAAAAAGTATTTCGTTGATTGTAACAGCTAGAAGCATCCAGGCTATATGGTTAATTGATGAGTAGGCTAAAATTTTCCGTAATTTTAAAGAATTAAATCCCCCTAAAGCCCCAAAAGCGGAAGATAAAATCCTTGAAAGAAAAATCAGGTTGATTAACCATGAATTAAATGTTAAAAAAGAGATAAGATAAAAAGGTGCCAGTTTTTGAATAGAGAGTAGAATTGATGCCTGAGACCAAGAGAGGCCTTCCATAACTTGAGGAAATCAGAAATGGAAAGGAGCTGCTCCCAGTTTTATTAGTAAAGATAAAATAAGGATATAAGGGTAAATAGACTCAGAAAAAAACTGTAAAGAGCTTGATATTACAATTATTGTCGAAGCCACGGCTTGGATTAAAAAATATTTTAATGCGGCTTCAGAATAATAAGGGCTAGAAGAAATACAAATCAAGGGAATAAAAGATAAAAGATTTAGTTCTAGGCCGATTCAAGCTGCTAATCAAGAGGAAGATGAGATAGATATAAAGGATCCTAGAAGTAAGGTAAATATAAATAGCAAATAAGAAGGAGGTACAATCATTAAAAAGAGTGAGACAATCACATTTACGGGGTATGAACCCATTAGCTTTTTTAGCTTATCTTTTATTCGTTGGTGTAAAGCGCACAGAAAGTTTTGATTTTTCTAGAATTGGTGTAAATCCATTACGTATAATATAGGTAAAAATTACATGATTAGCTCTATCAAAGCTATCCTTTTAAATCAGGCACTATATTTTAAAAAAATATAAACTTATAAAATCTTTTTTTACTAATAAACAAATATTAATAAATAAGAATTAAAGCGCAAAAGCAAATATAATATGCTAAAGTTATTAAATATTATACCAAAATTTATATTTTTTTAGAAGAGAAGAGAGTATAATATAGAGGTTATATATACATTTTATCATTATTCTTGAGTATAGTTATATTATTTTAGTAGTTTTATACTCCCCTTTTGTGAAGGAAAAAATTATTTATTTTTTATCAATTCTCCTTATAAAAGATTTGTTTTATTTTAAAGTTTTGTATTGATCGCTTTTAATCTTTTGTTTAAACAAAAAGTGGATTAAAAGCGTACAATACAAAACTCTGCTCCTGCTCTTTAAATATACGACTTTTTTTTTATTATTTTATAAAATTTATTTGCCTTTGCTTTTTTAGTATAGAGTTATTAAGTTTTTATTTTGTATTTTTCCTTTTTTATACTTGTTCAAGAAGAATAACGTGCTTTTCAATATTCTATTATGTAAAGTTTATTTTTTAATATACATATATAGACATATATATATTATTTATTTTATTCGTATTATTAAATTTAGCTGTTTTTTAAGCACGAGTATTAATTGATTCTGATAAAGTTTGATTTTGTCTTAAAATTTTATACTTTATTTTAATTTGTATGAAAATAAAATTATGTATTAAAATTACCTTTTAAGAGGGTTATTGAAATTTAATATTTAAGCTCATGATAATGAAACTTTAAATCTCAGCATGTATATTTAAATTATAAATGAAAGTTTGATTTAGAAAATAATTTAGTCCTGGTTAAATATTGTGCCAGCAGCCGCGGCTAGACTAAAAGGGCCAATAAAATGTGTTATTAGTTTACAGTTAGATTGTCAATTAAAAATTTTTATATATAATAAAAAGTAAAATTAAATATTACTGTTAAAATTAATTACATGAAAATCGAAGCTGATAAAATTTAGAAATAAACCAGGATTAGATACCCTGCTATACTAGATATTAATAAATTTAACTTAAATATTAAAAGTTATATTCTTAAAATTTAAAAATTTGGCGGTAATTTAGTCTTGTTGGAGGAACCTGTTTTTTAATCGATAATCCACGTTATTTTTCACTTCTTTTAAAAGTTTGTATACCGTCATTATCAGGTAATTTTTAGAGAAAATTATTGAAATCTAAATTTTTTAGGAAAAATTAGATCAAGGTGCAGCTTATAATGAAGTTAAAATGGGTTACAATAAATATTATTTATATGGACTGAATTTTGAAAATTGTTTATGAAGGAGGATTCAATTGTAATTTGATTTTAGTAAAATTATGTGATATAAGCTCTAAATTATGTACATATCGCCCGTCGCTTTCATTTATTAATGAGATAAGTCGTAACATAGTAGGCCTACTGGAAGGTAGGCCTAGATTGAACCAAAGTAAAGCTGTATAAGCGTTTCACTTACATTGAAAAGAATATTCGTTAAAATCGATTTGCTTTGATTTAAGTAATTGTTAATATTAATTTGACAATTTATGAAAAATAAATTATAATTTAGTCTAGTATAAAGTTAGAATTAAAAAATAAACTATAGTTAATAAGTACTGATAAGGAAATTTATTTAAAAATAAATTAGTAATTTTTAAAATTTGTGCCTTGTGTATCAGGAATATTTAAATTTAATTAAGTAAATAATAATCCCGAAACAAAAATAGCTAGTTTAAAATATAAGTTTTTGTAGTATAAAAATTTATAATTTTAAATTAAAGATGAAATATCATACGAGTTTTGTTATATCTGGTTTTCTAAAAAATAAATATAATTTAGACTTTAAGTTAAACTATTTAAAGTTTTAATACAGAAGGGGAAAGCTTTTTGTTTATGAATATTTAATAATAATAATACGTAATATATCTACTAAGCTAGGCTTGACAGTAGCCATAAAGTTTAAGTGTTTTAACTAAAAAAGAACAACATATTATTTATTAATATTTTATTTAGTATTAGGAAATTAAGTTAAATTTAATTACTTAAGATATAATAAATATATTAGTAATTTTTGTTTGAAAAAAATATTTCTAGATTTTTAGTAGTATTTAATTTTTCTTCAGCAACAATAAAGGAATTCGGCAAAAATTTTGTTTGCCTGTTTATCAAAAACATGTCTTTTTGTAGTTATAAAAAGTCTAGCCTGCTCACTGAAATATTTAAAGAGCTGCGGTATTCTGACCGTACAAAGGTAGCATAATAATTAGTTTTTTAATTGAAAACTTGTATGAATGGTTGGACAAAACAAAAACTGTCTCTGTTGTTAAAAATAAATTTAACTTTTAAGTGAAAAGGCTTAAATTAAGCAAAAAGACGATAAGACCCTATAAGCTTTATTTTCCATTATTTTATTCTAAAAGTTAAAGTAAATAAAAAATGTAATGAAATGTTTGGCTGGGGCGGCAGGTTTAAAATTCTAGTTAACTTCTCTTATAATAATCACTTATCAGTGAAATTAATAGATCCTTTATAAAGATTTAAAGACAAGTTACTTTAGGGATAACAGCGTTATTTTTTTTGAGAGTTCTTATCGAAAAAAAAGATTGCGACCTCGATGTTGAATTAAAAATTCTTTATAGTGTAGCAGCTTTATAAGAAGGTCTGTTCGACCTTTAAATTTTTACATGATTTGAGTTCAGACCGGCGTGAGCCAGGTCGGTTTCTATCTTTTGTTAAATATTAAATTATTTTAGTACGAAAGGATTAAATAATTAAAATTATTTTTTATATGGTTGTCTTGGCAGATAAATGTGTTAGATTTAGGATCTAATAAAATAGAGTAATTCTATAGACAGTAAAATAATGCTAATTGTTTTGTGATATTATTGGAGTTAATAAGTTATTTAATTTTAATTATTTGTGTTCTAGTTGGAGTTGCCTTTGTTACTTTATTTGAACGAAAGATTCTTGGTTACATTCAAATTCGTAAAGGTCCTAATAAAGTTGGTGTAATAGGTATTTTACAACCTTTTTCTGATGCAGTAAAGTTGTTTTTAAAAGAGCAGACTAACCCAAGAGTTTCTAATTTTATAGTTTATTACTTATCTCCTGTTTTTAGACTTTTTATCTCTCTTTTGGTTTGATGTGTGATCCCTCTTGAAGTCGGATTAATAAGATTTGATCTTAGAATTTTATTTTTTTTGTGTTGTTTGAGTTTAGGAGTGTATACAACCTTAGTAGCTGGTTGGGCTTCAAATTGTAAATATTCTCTTTTAGGAAGATTACGAGCAGTAGCACAAACAATTTCATATGAAGTTAGCTTGGCTTTAATTTTACTATCTTTCGTAATTTTAGTGGGTAGATTTAGATTAGATATTTTTGTCAAATACCAAAATAAAATATGATTTGCATGTTTATCTTTTCCTTTGATAATAATTTGGTTTGGTTCTTGCTTAGCAGAAACTAATCGTACTCCTTTTGACTTTGCCGAAGGTGAATCAGAATTAGTATCTGGGTTTAATACAGAATATAGGAGAGGAGGGTTTGCTCTTATTTTCATAAGAGAGTATTCTAGTATTTTGTTTATAAGAGCTTTATTTAGAGTGATTTTTCTAGGTAGTAATTTATGCAGAGTAGTATTTTACTTGAAGTGTGTTATTATTGCTTTTGTTTTTGTTTGAGTACGGGGAACTTTACCTCGTCTTCGTTATGATAAATTAATATTTTTAGCTTGAAAAAGGTTTTTACCAGTAGCAATCAATTATTTAGTTTTTTTTTTTAGTATTAAATATGTTCTTACTCTTATTTTATAATATAATTAAAATAATATATTTGCAACTATTAAGATACTTCTTTTTAAGTACTTTCAAAATACTAGTTTTATATAAACTAAATAGTTATTTTAATAGCTTATCCCATATTATTAATATTATAGGGTTAAAGATAAAAATAGAAAAGTATAGGATAGTCAGTACTTGTCCAGTAAATACATAAGGAGGTTCAACAGGTCGTGCTCCAATTCATGTAAGGAGAATTAAAATTGATACTAAGATTCAGAATATAATTTGATTTACAGGATAAAAAGTAAGTCTACGGAATTTTGAAACATGTGTGAAAGGAAGAATTATTAGAATAGCTACAGAAGCAACTAAAGCAATAACTCCTCCAAGTTTATTGGGAATTGATCGTAAAATAGCATAAGCAAATAAAAAGTATCATTCCGGTTGAATATGGGCCGGAGTAGAAAGAGGATTAGCAGGAATAAAGTTATCTGGGTCTCCTAGTATATACGGGCTGATAAGAGATAGAAGAAAAAGTAAAGTTAATATTACTACAAACCCTACAATATCTTTAAATGTAAAGTAAGGATGAAAAGGTAGCTTATCCAGTTGTCTTGAGATGCCAAGAGGATTATTTGCTCCAGATTGATGAAGAAATAAAATATGGATTAAAGTAAAAGCAGCTACAATAAATGGGAGCACGAAGTGAAATCTGAAGAAGCGTGTGAGAGTAGAGTTATCTACTGAAAACCCTCCTCAGATTCATTGAACAAGATCTGTTCCTACGAAAGGAATGGCAGAAAACAAGTTTGTAATTACAGTTGCTCCTCAGAAAGATATTTGTCCTCAAGGAAGAACGTAACCTAGAAACGCAGTTGCTATAACAAGAAATAACATTAAAACACCTACTATTCAAGCGTGAAAAATTATATAAGAACCAAAGTATATTCCTCGTCCAATATGCAAGTACATACAAATAAAGAAAAAAGAAGCACCGTTGGCATGTACGGTTCGCAGTAATCACCCATAATTTACATCTCGGCAAATATGATTAACTGTGGAAAAAGCAAGATCAATATGAGCTGTATAATGTATGGCTAAAAATAAGCCTGTAACAATTTGTACAACTAAGCATAATCCTAGTAAAGATCCGAAATTCCAAAAAACAGAAATATTTCCTGGCAAAGGTATATCAACTAAAGAGTTATTTATGATTTTAAATAAAGGGTGTGATTTCCGTATAGGGGATGTCATTAGTAACTAATACGAAGTGGGCCTTTAAAAATTTTAGTAATTTTTACTACTACAATCAGCGTTAATAAAAGGTAGATAATAACAAATAAAGTGAGACTCATCAAAGGTGTTCTATAAATCCATCTAACAATTTTTTGAGTTCTTAAAGCTTCTGTAATAGAGGAACAAGGCAATGATGATCTAAAAGAAGTGGTCAAAGGATCTATAAATATAAAAATAAATCTAAAGATAAAACTTGTAAAAAGAAAAGCTATAAAGACGGTTAATGAGAATTTAAAATATTCGTTTGCAGCTAGCGAGGAAACATAAATAAATAAAACTAATATACCTCCGATAAAAATTAAAAATAGAATATATGAAAATCAAAAAGAGTAAGAAAATAGACCCGTAGTTATAGAGACTACCAGTGTTTGGACTAATAGTGTTAGTCCTATAGAAAGTGGGTTCAATAATCGTGTGAATATAATTCTTAATGATAAGGAAAATGGAATTGTTAATAAAGTCATTACAGAGAATAGTTTAGATAAAATATTAGTTTTGGGAATTAAAGACAAAGTTGCTTTTTCTCTGAAGTTTTAAGAAATTAATTCATTCTTGGCTTACAAGACCAAAGTTTTACTTAAACTATTAAAACTAATGTTAAATTTTAGTGTAAGTGTTGTTAGCTCTTTACTTATAATTTTATGTGGAGTATGGAGGTTTATCTCTCATCGTAAGCATTTTTTAAATTCTTTATTAAGATTAGAGTTTATAATGTTAGGCATTTTTTGGTTATTGAGAATTTCTTTAGTCAAAGTGGGGATAGAAGTTTATTTTTCATTAGTTTTTTTGACGTTAGTGGCTTGTGAAGGAGCTTTAGGTTTATCGTTGTTGGTTTTAATTGTACGTAGACACGGAAATGATCGTTATATAAGGTTCAGATTATTAGAATGTTAAAATTAATTTTTTCGCTAGTTTTTCTGATAAAATTTTATAAAGATTGAGGGATCATACAAGTAGGAGGGTTTATATTAAGTTTTATATTTATATTAAATTGTTTACATAATTTTTTTTATTACGAAATGGGATTTAATCTTGGTATAGATTACATTAGATATATAATGATTCTTTTAAGATTGTGGATTATTTGTGTCACAGTTTTATCTAGACAGAGAGTTAAATATAAGCGTATAGAAGAAAGTGTATTTTTATTAGTTAATTTTCTTTTGCTGCTTGCTCTTGTTGTTACTTTCTCCTCTTTGGATTATATATTATTTTATATTAGGTTTGAGGGTTCTCTTATTCCGACGTTGATTTTAATTTTAGGCTGAGGTTACCAACCAGAACGTATTCAAGCTGGAGTTTATATATTATTTTATACTTTAACTTTTTCTTTACCTCTACTGGGTAGTCTTTTGTTAATTATGAAAAGCCAAGGAAGTTTGACTATTAATCTAGTAATGTTTTTACAGTATTGGAAAAATGTTAAGATTTTTTATTGTCTAGCCTTAACTATGGCTTTTTTAGTTAAACTGCCTATATATCTATTTCATTTATGACTTCCTAAAGCCCATGTCGAGGCTCCTTTAGCTGGGTCAATAATTTTAGCAGGGGTATTATTAAAGTTAGGAGGTTACGGTTTAATTCGAGTATTAATAATATTAGAAGAAGCTGTAAAGGAAGTGATTTGGATTTGAATTAGTTTAAGGTTAATTGGAGGTGTTTATGTAAGGTTTTTATGTTTACGGCAAGTTGATATTAAATCTTTAATTGCTTATTCTTCTGTAGCTCACATAGGTTTAGTGTTATGTGGGATCTTAACCATTAGGAATTGGGGGTTTAGGGGAGCTGTAGTTGTTATGGTAGGCCATGGATTGTGCTCTTCTGGTATGTTTTGTTTAGCTAATGTAGTGTATGAGCGTGTGGGCAGTCGTAGAGTGTTAGTAAATAAAGGTTGATTGTCTTTAATACCTAGAATAAGACTTTGGTGATTTTTACTAAGAATCAGTAATATAGCAAGGCCCCCTAGATTAAATTTAGCTGGGGAGATTATATTGATTATTACTCTAGTAAGTTGGAGAAAACTAAGTATAATTGGCTTAGGTCTGTTATCCTTTTTTAGAGGTTGTTATACATTATATTTATATAGATTAAGTCAACATGGGGTGTTTTATAGAGGAGTTTATTCTTGCTGTTCTGGTAAAGTTCAAGAATATTTATCGCTTTTTTTACATTGATTACCATTAAATGTATTAGTTCTGAATATAAATTTGCTTATAATTTAATCTCTGAGTAAAGAATTTAATCTGAAGTAGAGAATGAAATGGAAAGTTTCTTTAGAAAATAGAAGTATAATAAGTTTAATTTTTTTATCGTTTATTATAATTGTTTTAGGGTGCAAAATATTGATAATTGATATAGTGAAAGTAATTGAATGGGATTTTTTTTCTATTATAGGAGTGTCAGTTGTGTTTACATTAGTATTTGATTTTATTTCTTTGTTGTTTTTAGGAGTAGTTTTTTTAATTAGAGGAAGAGTCCTCTTTTATAGAGGGGGATATATATTGGGGGATAAAAGATATGATCGGTTCATATTGTTAGTGTTAGCTTTCGTGGGTTCAATAAGAATAATAGTATTGAGTCCAAATATAATTAGTATTTTACTTGGGTGAGATGGGTTAGGGTTTGTCTCGTATGCTTTAGTTATTTATTATCAAAATGAGAAATCTTCGGCAGCAGGAATATTAACAGTTTTATCAAACCGGGTTGGAGATGTAGCTATTTTAATGAGAATTGGTCTTATAAGCAGGATAGGTGGTTGAAATTTTTTTATTAGTGCTTTTACTATATTGGAGGAGATAAGATTAGTAAAATGGTTTGTTGTTATTGCGGCAACTACAAAAAGAGCTCAAATTCCTTTTTCTGCCTGACTTCCTGCTGCCATAGCTGCTCCTACCCCTGTTTCTGCTTTAGTCCATTCTTCAACCTTAGTTACTGCTGGAGTTTATCTAATAATTCGATTTTATCCTGCTTTGGATGGAAGAATAACGAAAAGGTACCTATTAATTATTTCATGTCTTACCATGTTTATAAGAGGAGTAGGTGCTAACTTTGAATTTGATTTAAAAAAAATTATTGCTCTTTCTACTTTAAGACAGCTTGGAGTTATGTTGAGAAGTTTAGCAATAGGGTTTAAAATATTATCCTTTTTTCACCTTTTGAGTCATGCTCTTTTCAAGGCTTTACTATTTATATGTGCTGGGCAGGTAATTCATAATGTAGGAGGTTATCAAGATATTCGGTTAATAGGGGGCATAAGTAGAAGTTTACCTTTAACGTTAAGGTATATAACATTATCAAATTTAGCTCTTTGTGGATTTCCTTTTTTAGCTGGTTTTTATTCTAAAGATTTAGTTTTAGAGATAGCTTTTTTAAGTTGAGTTAATTTAGTGGTATTAGCTTTATATGTAGTTGCTACAGGGATAACTGTAGCTTATACTTTACGATTAATCTTTTTTACTACCACTGGAGAATATAACTTTTTAGTTCTAAATGCAATAAAAGACGAAGATAAAAAAATAATTAATTCGATAACACTTTTGGGGATCGGAGCTGTGTCAGGTGGTAGAATATTAAGATGAGTTCTTTTTCCTGAACCATACATAGTCTGTATAAGATTAACTATGAAATTGTTAGTTTTAGTAATTAGAGGAATAGGAGCCCTTTTTGGTTACATTTTTAATTTAATAAATTTGAATTATAAGCTTATAGGTGTTAAATTTTATGAAAGAAGAAGGTTTTTAGGGTCTATATGAAATTTACCAATTCTTAGAACTTTAAAAAATAACTACAGAGTATTTTTTTATGGGAATTATTTATTGAAAATGGGAGACAAGGGGTGGTATGAATTTTTTGGGGCCCAGGGCTTAAATTTTTTGTTTAGGAAAATTTTTTTTATTTTAAACTATTTGCATGTAAACAGGGTAAAATTATTTATAAAAGTTTTTTTAATTAGAGTAGTTGTTATAATTTTTATTATACTTTATCTATATAATTTATAAAGAATATTGTATTGAAGCTGCAAAAGAGATGTTAATCTGTGGATAATCTGAATAGTTTAAAAAAAATATTAGTTTGTGGCGCTAATGATGTGGAGCACTTTAGATAATTTTTAGAGTTTAACTCAGTTTTATAATGAAAATATAATGTGTTTATTACACCATAAAAATTAAAGGTATAAACGGATTTTAACCGCTTTTAAAAAGTTAGAAGCTTTTATATGAACATCATACCTTCTTGATAGGAACGCAAGTTCATTTGTATCATTAACAGTGATAAGCCTCTGTTTTGGCTTCAATCAAATAATGGTAATTAAGGGCTAAAAGCCAAAGTTTAGGTCGAAACTAAAAGTAATATTTCACTTCTTAATCAAAACTAGTTCATAAAGAACTTCTCATGAATGCAACTCATATATCTAATATAGACTATAGTCTTAATTCGATCACTCTAGAGCACCTTGAGTTCATTCATAATAAAGTCCTAGCAGAAGAATAATTAAAAAGAAAATTCTAGTGTACGCTCAAGAAAAAATATTAGATAAATTTGAAATGGTTGCAATGGGTAGCAATAAAGTAATCTCAACGTCGAATACAAGAAAAATAACGGCGAAAATGAAAAATCGAAGCGAGAAAGGTAATCGCCTAGATGATTTAGGGTCAAATCCGCACTCATAAGGAGATATTTTTTCTCGGTCTAAGATAGTTTTTTTAGAAATTAATGAAGATAGTATTATAATAATAGAAGAGAGAAGAAAGGTTAAAAATGAAAATAATATTAATAAAAAAATTGCTTTTTCTGAAAACAGACTTTTTGGTTGGAAGCCAAATATACTTGATATATTAAAAAAGAATCCACCTCATCAATAAATAAATACGTATAAGAATAATCAGACAACATCGACAAAATGCCAGTATCATGCAGCTGCTTCAAATCCTAAATGATGATATGAAGAAAAGTGACAGTTAAATAAACGTACGAAGCAAATAAATAAGAAAGTAGTCCCAATAAGAACATGTAATCCATGAAATCCTGTAGCTACAAAAAACGTAGTGCCAAATACTGAGTCTGAGATAGTAAACGACGCTTCTATATATTCGTAGGCCTGAAGAGCAGAGAAATAAACTCCTAAAAAAATAGTCAAAGCTAGTCTTTGTAAAGCTTGAGAAAAATTTGATTCCATTAATGCGTGATGAGCTCATGTAACTGTAGCTCCAGAAGATAGTAAAATGGTTGTGTTAAGAAGGGGGATTTGAAAGGGATTAAAAGGCTGAATACTATACGGTGGTCAATTTATACCAATTTCTACGGTAGGGGCAAGTCTTCTGTGAAAAAATGCCCAAAAAAATGAGAAAAAAAAGAGTACTTCAGATACAATAAATAAGATTATTCCTCATTGAAGACCTTTTTTTACAATAGAAGTGTGCAAACCTTGGAAAGTTCTTTCTCGTGTTACATCTCGTCATCATTGAATTATGGTTAAAACTGTTACCACGAATCCCAAAATTAATAAATTCATGTTAAACTGGTGAAATCATTTGACTAGGCCCGTAGTTAGCATTATGGCACTAATAGATCCGGTTAGAGGTCAGGGACTTATGTCTACTAAATGGTAAGGATGATGATTATAATTTAATGTCATTAGTTGATTTCTCTAGTATAAAGAGTTCTTAAGACGGCAAAGACATAAGATTGAATGGCAGCAACAGCAGTCTCTAATGTTAATAAGAGAATCTGAGAAAAAACCAAAATAGATAGGATTGTAAGTGATGCAGAAGGTCCTACATTTCCTAGTAAAGTTAACAATAAATGGCCGGCAATTATATTCGCAGCTAATCGGATAGCTAAAGTTCCTGGTCGGATAATATTTCTGATAGTTTCAATAGCAACTATAAAAGGTATTAAGATAAATGGAGTGCCTTGGGGGACTAAGTGAGCTAATATATGTTTTGTATGATTTAATCAGCCAAAAATTATTAAAGTCAATCAAATAGGTAGGGAAAGGGTCAAAGTTATTACTATGTGTCTTGAACTAGTAAATACATAGGGGAGCAAGCCTAATCTATTGTTAAATAAGATTAAAGTAAAAAGAGAAATTATAAATATGTTGATTCCTTTATGGGAGGAAAAAAGTAAAGCTTTAAATTCTCTGTATAAGATATTTGTAATTTTAGATCATAAAAAAGATCACCGAGAGTGTGATCTTCAGAATAAATAAGGTAAAAAAAACACTCCTAAAAAGGTAGATATTCAATTTAAAGATAAATGAAAAATTCTAGAAGTTGGGTCAAAAATAGAAAATAGATTATTTATAATTTTCAAAGTTTGAAAAAAAAAGGGAACTTAAGAGGAGATCTTAATTTAGGTGTACAAGGTTTATTAAAGTAGTTTATAATAGAAAAAATTAAAAAAATAGATAAAAAAAAAAGAAAAAGATAAAGTCAAAGCAAAGGAGCTATTTGGGGCATAAAGAAATACCTAAGAGGGGGTTTTTTTGGCACGACAAGCCAATGTTATGAGAATATTAACTAATTTCTTCACCAGAAGTAGGCGATTACTATTTTAGGTTTAAAAGACCTATACTTTCTTTCAGTCATCGGGTGAAGACGAGTAAGAAGAGATTCAATTTAAAAACGAATTTGTAGAAACTCTTTCGATTACAATAGGTATAAATCTATGGTTCGCCCCGCAAATCTCCGAACATTGCCCAAAGAACATTCCTGGTCGGTTTATAAGAAATCTTGATTGGTTCAGTCGTCCGGGAATAGCATCAGCTTTTACACCTAGAGCAGGCACAGTTCATGAATGAATGACATCTGCAGCAGTAATAATAATTCGGATTTGAGTATTTATAGGAAGGATAGTACGGTTGTCTACGTCGAGTAAGCGTATCCCAGATATATCTAAGTCGTTAGAAGGGGTCATATATGAATCAAATTCAACGTCTAAAAAGTCGGAATATTCGTAAGATCAGTATCATTGATGTCCAATTGTTTTAAGGGTTATTGAAGGAGAATTTACTTCATCAATTAGATAGAGAAGCCGCAGTGAAGGTAAAGCAATAAAAATTAAGATGATAGCTGGAAGGGTTGTTCAGATTAATTCAATTGTTTGATGCTCTAGCAATAAACGATTGATAAAAGAGTTTGTTAAAACGGTAATTATTATATATCCTACGAATGTAATAATAAGGGTTAATACTAGCATGATATGGTCGTGAAAGAAAATTAGCTGTTCTATGAGAGGTGAAGCTGCGTCTTGAAATCCTATGTAAGATCATGTTGCCATTAAAGATCTAGAGGAAAATTATTTCCTAGTAGGAGCTTAAATCCTATACATCTATCTGTCACTCTAGAAGTTAGTAATTATAGGGATTTCTATAAATGAGTGGTCTGCAGGAGGGTAAGGATGTTCCCATTCAATAGAAGATGGAGTATACGGGATTGAAATCACGGGGCGAGAGGCTGTAAATGCTTCTCAGATAATAAAAACAAATCCTAGGGCAGCAATAAATGAAATTATAGACCCTATGGAGGATACAATATTTCATGAAACAAATGCATCTGGGTAGTCAGAATAACGTCGTGGCATGCCATTTAATCCTAAGAAATGTTGTGGAAAGAATGTTAAATTTACTCCGATAAATATAGTGATAAAATGGGTTTTCAATCACCGTGGATTTAGAGAGAGGCCTGTAAATAAAGAAAATCAATGTGTTAGGCCTCCGAAAATACCGAATACTGCTCCTATTGATAAGACATAGTGGAAATGGGCAACAACATAATATGTATCATGAAGAATAATATCAATTGATGAGTTTGCTAAGACAACCCCTGTTAATCCGCCTACTGTAAATAAAAAAATAAATCCTAAAGCTCACAGTATAGATGGTCTGAAGTTGATTTGTGTGCCGTGGAGAGTTCTTAATCACCTAAAAATTTTAATTCCTGTTGGAACAGCAATAATTATTGTAGCAGATGTGAAATAAGCTCGAGTGTCTACATCTATACCAACTGTAAACATATGGTGGGCTCAAACAACAAATCCTAAAATACCAATTGATAATATAGCGTAGACTATACCTAAGGTACCAAAGGATTCTTTTTTTCCTGATTCTTGTGTAACAATATGAGAGATTATTCCAAAGGCCGGGATAATCAAGATATACACCTCAGGGTGGCCAAAAAACCAGAACAGGTGCTGATAGAGAATAGGATCGCCTCCTCCTGCTGGATCAAAAAATGAAGTATTTAAATTACGATCGGTAAGAAGCATGGTAATAGCTCCTGCTAAAACTGGTAAAGACAGTAGAAGGAGAATTGCGGTAATAAATACAGCTCATACAAATAAAGGTATTTGGTCTAAAGATATACCAAAAGATCGTATATTAATTACAGTGGTTATAAAATTAATAGCTCCTAAAATGGATGACACACCTGCTAGGTGAAGAGAAAAAATTCCTATATCTACAGAGGCTCCTGAATGTGCGATAGCTCTGGCCAGAGGAGGATACACAGTTCATCCTGTACCCACTCCCCTTTCTACTATACCTCTCATAAGTAGCAGCGTTAGGGAAGGAGGTAAAAGTCAAAATCTTATATTGTTTATACGGGGAAAAGCTATATCTGGGGCTCCTAATATTAGAGGTACTAATCAATTACCAAATCCTCCGATTATGATAGGTATAACTATAAAGAAAATTATTACAAAGGCGTGAGCCGTAACTACTACATTATAAATCTGGTCGTTACCAATAAGTGTTCCGGGTTGACCTAGTTCAGCTCGAATAATTAATCTGAGAGATGTTCCTACTATTCCAGACCATGCTCCAAAAATAAAATACAAGGTACCGATATCTTTATGGTTAGTTGAAAATAGCCAACGTTGCAT